CCACGCTTTCGTTCCCTCGAATCAAAATTCAATCAAGTAAAGCCTTACTTAAAACTTCAAAAATGAATTATTTTTTTTGTGACGAACAAGTAGTTATTTAGTTTATAGGAATCAAAGTAAAAATTCGAAGAATGGATTTTTCTTTGGTAACATAAGATTAAATTGTAGAAAGAATCATGCGGAGAAATTTTTTTTACCGATATTCCTGATTAGTAATTAGGAAACCCCTATTAAACAAAATAAAAGAGCAAATTATTTCTTCTGCAAAATTTGGCGGGAATAAAATGAATTTCATGCTCCCTTCTTACATTACATGTGGATATATAATCCAACTATAGCAAATAGCGGCATAGAGTCTTGCATCTTTCTACATCTCTAGAGGATCTCTAGTTTTACTACGAATCCCTGTTGTTGGATCGGATTATAACGAACTTTTGGGTAATTTGTACGAAAATCTTTATGAAATTTTATTCAAAAAAATTATAAGACAAGATAATAAATAAAATAATACAAAAGTCTATTATGATACATATATTTCATGTCGAAAGATGAGTAAGTCCATTTATTTAATTCGACATTCCGCATTCCTTTTCTATATATACTCAAGTAGATATTACTTAGTATAATTATATATGAATTAGTATAATTATAAGATACCTTTTATAACAATCAATAAATAACAGGTAAAAATATTAATATAACAATAAATAACAGGTACAAATATTAAGTCGAGGTATCCATTCTATGACAAACTTACCCTCTATTTTTGTGCCTTTAGTAGGCCTAGTATTTCCGGCAATTGCAATGGCTTCTTTATCTCTTCATGTTCAAAAAAACAAGATTTTTTAAATATGCTAGTGCCGTCTATTTTTTTTTTTCAAAACTTAGACTTTGACGATAACACAGCTATCTATTTAGTAGACTAGAGTCTAACATGTGGCTGACTCCAAACATAAGCGATTATACATGCGTAAACATGATATCTGAGGAAATGAATTATAAGTATTTGAAAATCGAAAATATATAACAGATCGGGCGACGAATGGTTGAGATGTAAAATCAATATATCTATATGGATGTAGGTATCTATAGGGAATCATATAAAGGTGATGTTATTATTTTAGATCTAAGTAATTCGATGAATTACTCCTAAAGTAAAGGTTCACATCAAAATAGTGCTAGTTGATTAGAGTTACTTCGGAAACAAAAAAAGTCAAATATATTTTTGTTATTCTAACAATTCCAATAAAATGCAACGAGATCTAGTATGAGTTGGCGATCAGAACGTATATGGATAGAATTTATAAGAGGATCTCGAAAAATCAGCAATTTCTGCTGGGCCTTTATCCTTTTTTTAGGTTCATTAGGGTTTTTGTTGGTTGGAACTTCCAGTTATCTTGGTAGGGATTTGATATCTTTATTTCCGTCTCAGCAAATAATTTTTTTTCCACAGGGGATCGTAATGTCTTTCTATGGGATTGCAGGTCTCTTTATTAGCTCCTATTTGTGGTGCACAATTTTGTGGAATGTAGGTAGCGGTTATGATCGATTCGATAGAAAAGAAGGAATAGTGTCTATTTTTCGTTGGGGGTTTCCTGGAAAAAATCGTCGAATCTTCCTCCGATTCCTTATGAAAGACATTCAGTCCATCAGAATAGAAGTTAAAGAGGGTATTTATGCACGTCGTGTCCTTTATATGGAAATCAGAGGCCAAGGGGCCATTCCCTTGACTCGTACCGATCAGAATCTGACCCCACGAGAAATTGAGCAAAAGGCTGCCGAATTGGCCTATTTCTTGCGTGTACCAATTGAAGTTTTTTGAAAAATGAAGTTCAGAATGAATGCTTTCTTAGTTCGTAGCAAGAGGGATAAAACTGAAAAGAAAGAATAGTCTTTTTTATAGACCATAGTAATAGTATAACTTAACGGGAATTTCTTCAGAATGCTCATTTGAGCCAAAGCAGACGTATACGGAACAGACAGAAAACAGTCTTTGTCCGAAATTTTTATGCGTATGTAAATCAACTCCACAGTAACAAAAGTGGATTCTTTGATATTTTCTTTCTGTATTATTTCGAAATTCAAGGATTAACTAATGAATCACAAATCAAAAACTAAAAAACAGGGAATGGATTCATAATAGTATCCATATGACTTGTAATAGAACTTATGTTTGATATAAATATTAGTAGTGTAGAGAGGTAACGAATGAAGTGAGTTCATTAAAAAATCAAAGACGAAAAAATGGCAAAAAAGAAAGCATTCATTCCCCTTCTATATCTTGCATCTATAGTATTTTTGCCCTGGTGGATCTCTCTTTTATTTAATAAAAGCCTAGAATCTTGGGTTACTAATTGGTGGAATACTGGTCAATCCGAAATTTTTTTGAATGATATTCAAGAAAAGAGTATTATAAAAAAAGTTAGAGAATTAGAGGAACTCTTTCTCTTGGACGAAATGTTAAAGGAATACCCAGAAACACATCTACAAAAGCTTCGTATCGGAATCTACAAAGAAACGATCCAATTGATCAAGATGCACAATGAGGATCGTATCCATACGATTTTGCACTTCTCGACAAATATAATCTGTTTCATTATTCTAAGTGGTTATTCTATTCTTGGTAATGAAGAACTTGTTATTCTTAACTCTTGGGTTCAAGAGTTCCTATATAATTTAAGCGACACAATAAAAGCTTTTTCTATTCTTTTATTAACTGATTTATGTATAGGATTCCATTCGCCCCATGGTTGGGAACTAATGATTGGTTCTGTCTACAAAGATTTTGGATTTTCTCATAACGATCAAATTATATCCGGTCTTGTTTCCACTTTTCCGGTCATTCTGGACACAATTTTCAAATATTGGATCTTCCGTTATTTAAATCGTGTATCTCCGTCACTTGTAGTGATTTATCATTCAATGAATGACTGAAAAATCTAATGTTTGTTACTTTGTAACATAAGTAAAACATTCAAAATTGTACTTATTCCTTCTACCCATCCAGAAGGATGCCTCCTATATTCGAGTAAGATTATTTCAGTAAATAGCAGAATCATGGATAGGGAACTATACTAGGGACCTACCTAATTTTATTGTAGAAATTTTTGGGCTCAATGATTGGACCATGCAAACTAGAAATACCTTTTCTTCGATAAAGGAAGAGATTACTCGATCTATTTCCGTATCACTCATGATATATATAATAACTTGGGCACCCGTTTCAAATGCATATCCCATTTTTGCACAGCAGGGTTATGAAAATCCACGAGAAGCAACCGGCCGTATTGTCTGCGCCAACTGCCATTTAGCTAATAAGCCCGTGGATATCGAGGTTCCACAAGCGGTACTTCCTGATACTGTATTTGAAGCAGTTGTTCGAATTCCTTATGATATGCAACTGAAACAAGTTCTTGCGAATGGGAAAAGGGGCGGTTTGAATGTGGGGGCTGTTCTTATTTTACCCGAAGGGTTTGAATTAGCCCCCCCCGATCGTATTTCTCCCGAGATTAAAGAAAAGATGGGCAATCTGTCTTTTCAGAGCTATCGTCCCACTAAAAAAAATATTCTTGTGATAGGGCCCGTTCCTGGTCAGAAATATAGTGAAATCACCTTTCCTATTCTTTCCCCGGACCCTGCGACTAAGAAAGATGTTCACTTCTTAAAATATCCCATATACGTAGGCGGGAACAGGGGAAGGGGTCAGATTTATCCCGACGGGAGTAAGAGTAATAATAATGTTTATAATGCTACAGCAGCAGGTATAGTAAGCAAAATAATACGAAAAGAAAAAGGAGGATATGAAATAACCATAGTGGATGCATCGAATGAGCGTCAAGTGGTTGATATTATCCCTCCAGGACCAGAACTTCTTGTTTCAGAGGGCGAATCTATCAAACTGGATCAACCATTAACGAGTAATCCTAATGTGGGAGGATTTGGTCAGGGAGATGCGGAAATAGTCCTTCAAGATCCATTACGTGTCCAAGGCCTTTTGTTCTTTTTTGCATCTGTTATTTTGGCACAAATCTTTTTAGTTCTTAAAAAGAAACAGTTTGAGAAGGTTCAATTGTCCGAAATGAATTTCTAAATCTGCGTATTTATCAACATCAAGTTCGTAAAAAAAACCAAATTTTTGTTGGCAATTCTCTAATTTAATTATGTATGATCACAAAATTATGAAAAACTTTTTCCTTGTTTTTGTTTATATTCTTTTTCTACCTTATTTCGGGAATGACTTGTACCGCATTACTAGTCATAGTATGGATATTGTGAGGAAGACTATTTTACCTCTTCTTTATTTCTTTGTTTTTTACAATGCAAATAGGAGCGGTATTATTATGTCACTGGTGCCAGATTGAAATGTCATTGAATGTATCCATTTTTATTCTAATAGAATGAAATTTGATTAGATATTAAAAATAAGATAAGTAAATGGAGAATAGAAAAAAAAAGGAAGGGAACAAAGGATTCTAGAAGGGATTATTCATCTTCCTAGTCTTTGATACCAGAAAAATTCCTTTTCTTGTTCTTGTGTCGAAATAATAAAATAATTAATAATTCTTGATCCCGTTCGTCAAAGATCCCTATTCTTGGTTTCAATTTTTCCCGGTTTATCAGAACCGTTTTTTGATTTATTACATAAGTAGTGAACAAATTCAATGAATTTATAAATTCTATTTTATATTAAAATAACTAGAGAAAATTCTATTAGTATATTTTACTATATTAAAGGGTTTGTGATATCTGATCGATAGAAATATATTATTGTTATATTGGGATTGTGTCATCCAGAAAGAGGGAATCGAGTGATTCTCTCTTTCTTTTTTTTTCGCTTTGAAAGTATCGACCGATACTATCGCGAAAGAGATGGTCTGAATCAATTTTTTGAAGCAATTCAGAATCAGAAAGAAATAAGTTTTGTGAAACATCGGAAAGATCCATTTTGTCATTTATATGAATAAATTATTCTAATTAGTAAGAGCTCAACGGGACCTACC